TATCCTTCTATTATGGTATCAAATGTATGGTTTCCGTTGGTGCAAATCCAATCACCTCAATTTAATTTAAATTTTAGATGAGAAAGAATTCTCCATTGATAGCAAATGGTATCCATTAAGCAGGGGAAATCCTATTTAAAAAAGCAGAAAAATTATGCCTTACTCTTGCAAGAACGGACTAACAGGGTCAGCTACCCAGCTAATCTTCATAATTAAATACCGTTACTGTATAAGTCGATCTCGTTGTGAAAGACCTAGTACTGGATAATTATGGGTAGAGCCAAAGAGTGTGAACTGTACAAGTTAACAATAACATTGATTAAATGAAAGAAAGAAGGGCTCCGGTGTATAGAGAAGACCTCACCGTTTAAGAAGTAACCATAGAAACGATGGAACCCACTGTATCCATTTATATTTATTACTTTTTTATTTACTATGTGTTTTTAATACCTAGTATCAATACAATTTTTTTTTTTTTTTTTCTAGGCATTTCACCTAGAAAAAAAAAATCGTGGTCGGGAAGGTTATAATAGCAAAAGCCATTGGAATTTTTTTTTTATACATTGGAAGAATCCGTTTTGTTATTAATAGACTAGGACACGGGAAGAGAATAACTGAAAGAAAGGAAATCTATTAGTTATTCATCAAAGTTTCATTTATTCAATGACCAGAATTAAACGAGGGTATATAGCTCGAAGACGTAGAACAAAAATTCGTTTATTTGCATCAACCTTTCGAGGGGCTCATTCAAGACTTACTCGTACTATTACTCAACAGAAAATAAGAGCCTTGGTTTCAGCTCATCGGGATAGAGGTAGACAAAAGAGAGATTTTCGTCGTTTGTGGATCACTCGGATAAATGCAGTAATTCGCGAGAATAAAGTATACTTTAGTTATAGCAAATTTATACACAATCTGTACAAGAGACAGTTGCTTCTTAATCGTAAAATACTTGCACAAATAGCTATATTAAATAAGAGTTGTCTTTATATGATTTCCAATGAGATCATAAAATAAAGAGATTGGAAGGAATCCGTTGGAATAGTTTAAACGGAGTTCCCTGGAGAATGAACTCTGAGAAGGTAGAGTAGAAATTAGTATAATAAAATATGATAAAGTCATCAAAATGAAGAAACACGTTCAATAAAAAATATTTATTCTTCTTCTCCAATTTTTTTTTTTCTTACGACACGACTCTTGATTTTCTGATTTTTCGAACAAAAAAAAAAAAAACGTCAATCCGCATTTGAGTTTGGATTAGAATTTTATTTTGATTCAATTGAAGAGTCAGCCTATTTTTTTCTGGTTCTAAGACCAGCAGTTCTAGCGGTTGACTCGCTTCTTTCAAATTGTTTCTCATTATTAAGAAAAGGTAACGGAGATAAAATACGAGCTTGTTTTATAGCAATAGTAATTAATCGTTGTTGTTTTAAGGTCAACCTATTTACCCGTCTAGATAATATTTTTCCTTGTTCGCTAATAAATCGACTAATTAAACTCATGTTTCTATAATCAATTCGATCCCCCGATTGGATCGGAGGCAAACGCCTACGAAAAGATCGCTTGGATTTAAGAAGGATTCGCTTGGATTTATCCACGGTTTGTTTATTCCTTATCCTGAAAATCCCAATCCTATTTATTAATTCTACATCATGTTTGATCCGATCGAAATAGGGTTGGGTTTGTTTATATTTAAATAAATATATGTTATATATATTGTTATATATAATATGTAATTTTTCATCTTCCTTGGAAGACTGACACACGAGCGGTCGGTTCGATCTATTTCTTTATCTCCCCATGAATCGTATGTTTGTAACAACAGGGACAGAATTTTCTCAATTCCAATCGACCAGGCGTATTGTGTCGATTCTTTTGAGTAATATATCTGGAAATGCCCGTTGATTCCTTATTAACACGATTTCGAAGACAACTGGTACATTCCAAAATAACTGTTACTCGGACATCTTTACCCTTGGCCATGAACCTCCTTTGGTTTTTGATTCACTCAATTCTTTAATTTTCCGATCCGAAGCAAGGAAGAATAAAGGAAAAAAAAAAAAATAGAAGCAGGTAACTCAAAATCAAATTATAAAAGAAAGATTTCGTTGCAATCAATATAGTAATAAAATTAATATAGTAATAATAAGTAATATAATAATTAATAATAAGTAATATAATAAAATAATAAGTAATATAATGATTTCTAACTATATTTATAATTAAGAATTGCCGGACAGTATTTTCAGTTAAGTATCTTGTATGGTATTGTTGCCCCAACCATCACATTTTCATTTCCACTCTATTATTAATATTAATTTGAGCCTGGGCCCGAGTTCATAGTTTCACTGAGGGCGAAACCGCTTTTTCTTTGTTTTTTTTTTTTAGAATAACCTATTCTAAAAAAAAAACAAAGAAAAAAAGAAGGGAAGGATAGGGATTAGTTACAGAGATTTTATTGTATCTCTAATCTTCTTCCCCCCTCTCATATCAATAACTAAAATGAAAAAAAGGGGAATATCAACGCATCCGGAAAAAAACGATTGATCTCTATCAATAAACCTGCCAAAGACCCGAACCATAAAGCACTTACTACCGGTGCCACGGAGAGATATGTTTTTAGATCTCGCATTTTAAAAACTCCTCTTTCTTTATTCGTTATTGTAATTTTATTGTAATTTGTAATACATAATGGTAATACATATATGACCAGATGTGTATATGTAGTTAATGACTGACCGCTTGTACGCGGAGTCCCTAATTAAAATTGAAATGTACAAAATAGATATTTCTAAAAAAAAAAATACGTCCATTTCTGCCTGAAATTCCTAAAAAATATTAATTTTTTATGGTAGGTTTCATATTTATTTCATACTTTATATAATATAAGTCTTTTAATATATTATATGTTTGTTATATGATATATGAGACCAAAAAGAAGAAATGAAAAGAGAGTTTTTGTATATCAATGGAGGAAATAAAGATGTGGAAAACAAGACAGGGATTCTCTACAATGACACTGTAGACCAATTGAAAGGGATGTAGCGCAGCTTGGTAGCGCGTTTGTTTTGGGTACAAAATGTCACGGGTTCAAATCCTGTCATCCCTACCTATTACTTATCTTATGAGCAGTAACGAGGGATCAATTGAGATAAATTGGACATACATAATAAATCTTTAATTTTATGATATATATGCAAGATGAATTGGGGTCACAAAATCTTTATTGTGATAATGATAATAAGGCGCTCTTAGTTCAGTTCGGTAGAACGTGGGTCTCCAAAACCCGATGTCGTAGGTTCAAATCCTACAGAGCGTGATTCTGTGGTCTTGTTAATCGCGTTAAGTCGAAAATTACACTGAAATAATTGAACAGCAATCTAAATTTGACCTCCCGCGGATTAAAGGAAGTAGGAGGTCAATCAAAAAAGAGATGTTAATTAATCAAAGGTCCAACTGATCACCACGTCTGTATTGTAAATATGCAGTTACGAATAATCCGGCCAAAGTAATAGGAATTAGACCTAAGACGATTCCAAATAGAAAAACTTCAATCATTTCAATTTGTTTGAAAGGGGAAAGGGGAGGTAATATTTATCCTTAAATATTAATCTGTATTGACTATAAATCTCAATGACCAAGAATTGGAAATTGATACGGTAAGTAACTGTAGAATATATGAACTGCCATAGAAAGATTTTTTTTTATGAATTGTTCATTTAATTAATTTCAAATAAGTCGTATCTTGCTCAGACCGATAAATAGAGCTGAGGTTATAGTCAAAGCCGCTAGTAGAAAACCAAAATAACTAGTTATAGTAGGCATGAAAAGGCTAAATGAAATATGTTCTTTTTATACATATGTTTATAAAGCACTTCCCTAAGTTTCAATTTTTGAAAGATACGAGGATAAGCAAAAATACCAACCAATTGAAAGGATAAATTCAATTGAAAATGTTTGATTCATCTATTATTATAGACGATACTAACAAAAATAGAGTAACATAAGTAAGAAATCAATTCATCATTTGTGACATTTACCCATGCCGCACTTTTTGAATCAACAGATTCATCGGTCAACTCTGGAGTTGACTAAACTAATATATGTATATAACTAATACATGTATATATAGAATATTTTAAATTCTAAATAATAAAGTAATAATAAGAACTTTTTTTATAACTTTATTCACAAAATTAAACTTTCTTTGAATCACTAATCACTATGGAATAAAATTGGAAAATCATTTTGATCGTTTTTTATTGTATCGAAATATCGAATACATTTTTTTTTTTTTTTTTTTCGAACTGAAAGTGCCCTTGTAATGCACTTTATTTTTTTACTTTAAAGTGAACTCAGTAGTAGTTCATTCACATAATCTTGTGATTGAAAAGAAAAAGTATCGCATGATAAGATCAATCGAAACTAGGTTTTACATTTTGTCTTTCCATATTAGAAAGCCCCATCCTTGTAATTAGGTCAAGAAGGACCCCCTTTTTCCTTTGTTTGGGTCTAATATCTAATACAATAATGCGTGCATCACGAATATTGATTATTTTTTTATTTATTCGTTTCGTTGTTCTCTTTCTTTTATTGAACTACTATTGTTACTGGGCGGCTAACCAATTCCTAAAAAAAAAAAAAAGGATTCCAACAAAAAACATCTTATACAACCATAAAAAGGGATATCTTTAGATGTAACATCTAATTGAATCGTGAGAATATGAAAATCTCCTTCATAAATTATTGGAAATCAACCCGTCGGATTCACATTTTACCTGATCTTCAGTTTCTAGTCCGAAGTCAATAATGAAGAAAACCCTTATACTACTACTACAGGAATTCGAGGAATTTTTTATTAAATGGTACAAAATTCTACATCGACAAGCAACAAGAAAAGAAGAAAGAAATTATCTAACACTTCATTTCGATACTGATTGTGAAATTGCATTGCTGTGTCAGAAGAAGGATAGCTATACTGATTCGGTATACTCTAAAGA